GTCCTTGTAGCTTATACAAAGCATGACACTGAAGATGTCAAGATGGCTGCCCCACACACCCAAGGACAAAAGACTTAGTCCTAACCTTACTGTTAGTTTTTGCTAGGTTTATACATGCGAGTATCCGCGCTCCGGTGTAGATGCCCTGGGTGCCCCATCAATGGCCGACAGGAGCGGGTATCAGGCTCACCCCCCCCGGTAGCCCAAGACGCCTTGCAATTGCCACACCCCCACGGGTCTTCAGCAGTAGTTAATATTAAGCAATGAGTGTAAACTTGACTTAGCCATAGCAATTTTAGGGGCGGTAAATCCTGTGCCAGCCACCGCGGTCAGACAGGAGACCCAAATTAACATTACTTACGGCGTAAAGTGTGGTCACATGTTATCCAAGTAACTAAGATTAAAAGGCAACTGAGCCGTCATACGCCCAAGATGCCCATAAGGCCTCTATTCAAAGAAGATCTTAGACTAACGATTAATTGAAATCCACGAAAGCCAGGGCCCAAACTGGGATTAGATACCCCACTATGCCTGGCCCTAAATCTTGATGCTTAACCTTACCCAAGCATCCGCCCGAGAACTACGAGCACAAACGCTTAAAACTCTAAGGACTTGGCGGTGCCCTAAATCCACCTAGAGGAGCCTGTTCTGTAATCGATGATCCACGCTATACCTGACCACCCCTTGCCAACAACAGCCTATATACCGCCGTCGCCAGCCCACCCCGTCTGAGGGCCCAACAGTGGACGCAATAGCCTTATTACGCTAGTACGACAGGTCAAGGTATAGCCTATGGGGTGGTAGTAATGGGCTACATTTTCTAAGATAGAACACAACGGCATGGGGACATGAAACTGTCCCCGGAAGGAGGATTTAGCAGTAAAGTGGGACAATCGAGCCCTCTTTAAGCCGGCTCTAGGGCACGTACATACCGCCCGTCACCCTCCTCAAAAGCGACCCCAATCCCTTATTACCTAAAAAGCTATCCAGCCAAAGAGGAGGTAAGTCGTAACAAGGTAAGTGTACCGGAAGGTGCACTTAGGATACCAAGACGTAGCTTAACCAAAGCATTCAGCTTACACCTGAAAAATGTCTGCTAAAGCCAGATCGTCTTGATGCCAACCTCTAGCCCAATCTACATTGACCTGGAATAACAAAGCCACTCCCCTCAACCCAACTAAAGCATTTACTAGTCCCAGTATAGGCGATAGAAAAGACACCATTGGAGCGATAGAGACTACGTACCGTAAGGGAAAGATGAAATAGCAATGAAATACCTAAGCTAAAAACAGCAAAGATCAGCCCTTGTACCTTTTGCATCATGGTCTAGCAAGAAAAACCAAGCAAAATGAATTTAAGTTTGCCACCCCGAAACCCAAGCGAGCTACTTACGAGCAGCTATTTTGAGCGAACCCGTCTCTGTTGCAAAAGAGTGGGACGACTTGTTAGTAGAGGTGAAAAGCCAACCGAGCTGGGTGATAGCTGGTTGCCTGTGAAACGAATCTTAGTTCACTCTTAATTCTTCTCCAAGGAAATCCACAAACCCTAATGAAGCGAATTAAGGGCTATTTAAAGGAGGTACAGCTCCTTTAAAAAAGAGTACAATCTCTACGAGCGGATAAATAAAATACCCCCCCAACTCTTGTGGGCCCTCAAGCAGCCATCAACAAAGAGTGCGTTAAAGCTCCCCCATCAAAAATATAAGAACTCTATGACTCCCTCCCCACTAACAGGCTAACCTATTCCAATAGGAGAGTTAATGCTAGAATGAGTAACCAGGGTCCTCCCTCTACGACGCAAGCTTACATCTGTACATTATTAACAAACCCCCAATATACGATCATTCCAACAAGCAGAGTATAAGACATCTTGTTAACCCGACAGAGGAGCGTCCATTAAGAAAGATTAAAACCTGTAAAAGGAACTAGGCAAACCCGTCAAGGCCCGACTGTTTACCAAAAACATAGCCTCCAGCAAACCTAAAACAAGTATTGGAGGTGATGCCTGCCCGGTGACCTTCACGTTTAACGGCCGCGGTATCCTAACCGTGCAAAGGTAGCGCAATCAATTGTCCCATAAATCGGGACTTGTATGAATGGCTAAACGAGGTCTTAACTGTCTCTTACAGGCAATCGGTGAAATTGATCTCCCTGTGCGAAAGCAGGGATAAACCCATAAGACGAGAAGACCCTGTGGAACTTTAAAATCAGCAGCCACTCTAAAACACATCCACACCCACCGGGTTTACGCATCTAAAAGACTCTGGCCTGCAATTTTTCGGTTGGGGCGACCTTGGAGCAAAGCAAAACCTCCAAAAATTGGACCACACCTCCAAACTAAGAGCGACCTCTCAACGTGCGAACAGCACCCAGACCCAATACAATTGAGCAATGGACCAAGCTACCCCAGGGATAACAGCGCAATCTCCCTCGAGAGTCCATATCGACAGGGAGGTTTACGACCTCGATGTTGGATCAGGACATCCTAGTGGTGCAGCCGCTACTAAGGGTTCGTTTGTTCAACGATTAATAGTCCTACGTGATCTGAGTTCAGACCGGAGTGATCCAGGTCGGTTTCTATCTATGAAGAACTCTTCCCAGTACGAAAGGATAGGAAAAGTGAGGCCAATACCTCAGGCAAGCCTTCGCCATAAGTAATGAAACCAACTAAATTACGAAAGGCTATCACACCAACCACGTCCAAGAAAAGGACTAAGCTAGCGTGGCAGAGTTCGGCAAATGCAAAAGGCTTAAGTCCTTTAACTCGGAGGTTCAAATCCTCTCCCTAGCTCCTACCTGTGACCAACCACCCCCTCCTAACCAATCTAATCATAACCCTCGCCTACATCCTCCCCATTCTAATCGCAGTAGCCTTTCTCACACTAATCGAACGTAAAATCCTAAGCTACATGCAAGGCCGAAAGGGCCCTAACATCGTAGGACCATACGGCCTATTACAGCCCCTAGCAGACGGAGTGAAACTATTCATTAAAGAACCCATCCGCCCGTCAACGTCCTCCCCCATCCTCTTCATCACAACCCCAATACTAGCCCTCCTCCTCGCACTCTCCATTTGAACCCCACTACCCCTCCCCTTCCCTTTGGCAGACCTTAACCTAGGCCTGCTATTCTTACTAACCATATCAAGCCTGGCAGTATACTCCATCCTCTGATCGGGCTGAGCCTCCAACTCCAAATATGCCCTGATCGGAGCACTACGAGCGGTAGCCCAGACTATCTCCTACGAAGTAACCCTAGCCATCATCCTCCTATCGGTCATCATCCTCAGCGGGAACTACACCCTAAAAACCCTAGCCACAACCCAAGAACCCCTGTACCTCATCTTCTCCTGCTGACCCCTCGCAATAATATGGTATGTCTCCACGCTTGCCGAAACAAACCGCGCCCCATTTGACCTAACTGAGGGCGAATCAGAGTTAGTCTCAGGCTTCAACGTAGAATACGCAGCAGGACCTTTCGCCCTCTTCTTCTTAGCTGAATACGCCAACATCCTCCTGATAAACACACTAACCACAATCCTATTCTTCAACCCAAGCTTCCTAAACCCCCCCCAGGAGCTCTACCCTATGATCCTGGCCACAAAAGTCCTCCTCCTCTCAGCCGGCTTCCTATGAATCCGCGCCTCCTATCCACGATTCCGCTACGATCAGCTAATACACCTCCTCTGAAAAAACTTCCTCCCACTCACACTAGCCCTATGCCTATGACACACCAGCCTAGCAATTTCATACGCAGGCCTACCCCCCTGCCTGAGATCACCTAAGGAAATGTGCCTGAACACTAAGGGTCACCATGATAAGGTGGACATAGAGGTAGCCAGTCCTCTCATTTCCTGAACTTAGAAAAACAGGAGTCGAACCTGCACTAAAGGGATCAAAACCCTCCATACTTCCTTTATATTATTTCCTAGTAGGGTCAGCTAAACAAGCTATCGGGCCCATACCCCGAAAACGATGGTTCAACCCCTTCCCCTACTAATGAACCCCCAAGCCAAACTAGTCTTCACCAGCAGTCTCCTCTTAGGAACAACCATCACCATCTCCAGCAACCACTGAGTCCTAGCTTGGACTGGACTTGAAATCAACACACTCGCTATCCTTCCCCTAATCTCAAAATCCCACCACCCACGAGCAATCGAAGCTGCAACTAAATACTTCCTAGTACAGGCAACCGCCTCTACCCTAGTCCTCTTCGCCAGCATAACCAACGCATGATCCACCGGACAATGGGACATCACACAACTAACCCACCCAACATCATCCCTAATCCTCACTTCAGCCCTTGCAATAAAACTTGGCCTAGTCCCATTCCACTTCTGATTCCCTGAAGTCCTCCAAGGCTCCCCCCTCACTACTGGACTCCTTCTATCCACCCTCATAAAACTACCACCAATCGCACTACTTACCATAACATCCCCATCCCTCAACCCCACCCTACTGACAGCCATAGCCATCCTATCCCTCGCCCTAGGGGGATGAATAGGACTAAACCAAACACAAACCCGAAAAATCTTGGCCTTCTCCTCCATCTCCCACCTAGGATGAATAACCATTATCATCCCTTACAACCCTAAACTCTCCCTACTAAACTTTCTCCTATACACCCTAATAACCGCAGCTGTATTCCTCACCCTAAATTCAATCAAAGCCCTAAAACTAACAACACTCATAACCTCATGAACAAAAACTCCTTCCCTAAACGCAGCACTCCTACTAACCCTCCTCTCCCTCGCAGGCCTCCCCCCTCTAACAGGCTTCCTCCCTAAATGACTCATCATCCAAGAACTAACCAAACAGGACATAACCCCAACAGCCATAGCCATCTCCCTCCTCTCCCTACTCGGACTATTCTTCTACCTCCGCCTTGCCTACTGCGCAACAATTACCCTCCCCCCTCACACCACAAACCACATGAAACGATGGCACACTAACAAACCAACCAACCCCACAATCGCCACTCTAATTACCCTGTCCATCCTACTCCTCCCCATTGCCCCCATAATCCCCCCAATTGTCTAAGAAACTTAGGTTTACCCCAAACCGGAGGCCTTCAAAGCCTCAAACAAGAGTTAAACCCTCTTAGTTTCTGCTAAGATCCGCAGGACACTACCCTGCATCCCCTGGATGCAACCCAGATGCTTTAATTAAGCTAGGACCTTACACACCCCCTAGACAGATGGGCTTCGATCCCATGATACTATAGTTAACAGCTATATGCCCCAACCAACAGGCCTCTGCCTACTAGGCGCCGGTACGCGGACAACGTACATCAATGAGCTTGCAACTCACTATGAACTTCACTACAGAGCCGATAAGAAGAGGAATCGAACCTCTGTAAAAAGGACTACAGCCTAACGCTTATACACTCAGCCATCTTACCTATGACATTCCTTAACCGATGACTATTCTCAACCAACCACAAAGATATCGGCACTCTCTACCTAATTTTCGGCGCATGGGCCGGAATAGTGGGAACCGCCCTAAGCCTTCTCATCCGAGCAGAACTAGGCCAACCCGGCGCACTCCTCGGAGACGACCAAATCTACAACGTAATCGTCACAGCCCATGCTTTCGTGATAATCTTTTTCATAGTTATACCAATTATAATCGGCGGCTTCGGCAACTGACTAGTTCCCCTAATAATCGGAGCCCCCGACATAGCATTCCCCCGAATAAACAACATAAGCTTTTGACTCCTCCCTCCCTCCTTCCTCCTACTCCTAGCCTCCTCTACAGTAGAAGCAGGTGCAGGGACAGGATGAACAGTCTACCCCCCCCTAGCCGGCAACCTAGCCCACGCCGGAGCCTCAGTCGACCTCGCCATCTTCTCCCTCCACCTAGCAGGTATTTCCTCAATCCTAGGGGCAATCAACTTCATCACAACCGCAATCAACATAAAACCCCCCGCCCTCTCCCAATACCAAACACCCCTATTCGTGTGATCCGTCCTAATCACCGCAGTCCTGCTCCTTCTCTCCCTCCCCGTCCTCGCCGCAGGCATCACAATACTCCTCACCGACCGCAACCTCAACACTACCTTCTTCGACCCCGCAGGCGGAGGAGACCCAGTCCTCTACCAACATCTCTTCTGATTTTTCGGTCACCCAGAAGTCTACATCCTCATCCTTCCCGGATTCGGCATTATCTCCCATGTCGTAGCCTACTACGCAGGAAAAAAAGAACCATTTGGCTACATAGGAATAGTCTGAGCCATACTATCAATCGGCTTCCTAGGCTTCATCGTCTGAGCCCACCACATATTCACAGTCGGCATGGACGTAGACACTCGCGCCTACTTTACATCCGCCACCATAATCATCGCCATCCCCACTGGAATTAAAGTCTTCAGCTGACTAGCCACCCTGCACGGAGGAACAATCAAATGAGACCCCCCAATACTATGAGCCCTAGGCTTCATCTTCCTGTTCACTATCGGAGGCCTGACAGGCATCATCCTAGCAAACTCCTCCCTCGACATCGCCCTACACGACACCTACTACGTAGTAGCCCACTTCCACTACGTCCTCTCAATAGGAGCAGTATTCGCCATTCTAGCCGGCTTCACCCACTGATTCCCCCTATTCACAGGATATACCCTACACTCCACATGAGCCAAAACCCACTTCGGAGTCATGTTCGTAGGCGTCAACCTAACCTTCTTCCCCCAACACTTCCTAGGACTAGCTGGAATACCACGACGCTACTCAGACTACCCAGATGCCTACACCCTATGAAACACCATCTCCTCTGTAGGCTCACTAATCTCCATGACAGCCGTAATCATGTTAATCTTCATCATCTGAGAGGCCTTTGCATCCAAACGTAAAGCATCCCAACCAGAACTAACAAGCACTAACATTGAATGAATCCACGGCTGCCCTCCCCCATTCCACACCTTCGAAGAACCAGCCTTCGTCCAAGTCCAAGAAAGGAAGGAATCGAACCCCCATCTGTTGGTTTCAAGCCAACCGCATATGAACCTCTTATGCTTCTTTCTCATAGAGATGTTAGTAAAACAATTACATAGCCTTGTCAAGGCTAGATTACAAGTGAAACCCCTGTACATCTCCCTACTCAACCATGGCCAACCACTCACAACTAAACTTCCAAGACGCATCATCCCCAATCATAGAAGAACTCATACAATTCCACGACCATGCCCTCATGGTAGCCCTAGCCATCTGCAGCCTGGTCCTCTACCTCCTCACTCTCATACTCACAGAAAAACTCTCATCAACTACAGTCAACGCACAGGAAATCGAACTTGTCTGAACAATCCTACCAGCAATAGTCCTAATTATGCTTGCTCTACCCTCCCTCCGAATCCTCTACATGATGGACGAAATCAATGAACCTAGCCTGACCCTAAAAGCAATCGGCCATCAATGATATTGAACCTACGAGTACACCGACTTCAAAGACCTCTCATTCGACTCCTACATAACACCCACAGCAGACCTCCCACTAGGACATTTCCGCTTACTAGAAGTCGACCACCGCGTTATTGTCCCCACAGAATCAACAATCCGAGTGATTGTCACTGCAGATGACGTCCTTCACTCATGGGCCGTCCCAAGCCTAGGTGTAAAAACCGATGCGATCCCAGGACGCCTCAACCAAACCTCATTCGTCGCCACCCGCCCCGGAGTCTTCTACGGACAATGCTCAGAAATCTGCGGAGCCAACCACAGCTTCATACCAATCGTAGTAGAATCCGCCCCACTCGCTAACTTCGAAAACTGAGCCTCTCTACTATCATCCTAACCATTAAGAAGCTATGAGACAGCACTAGCCTTTTAAGCTAGAAAAAGAGGACACACGCCCCTCCTTAATGATATGCCTCAACTAAACCCAAACCCCTGATTCTTCATCATGCTCACTTCATGATTGACCTTTTCCCTAATCATCCAACCTAAACTCCTAGCATTCACATCCACAAACCCTCCACTCAACAAAAAATCCACCCCCACAAGCACAACCCCTTGACCCTGACCATGAACCTAACCTTCTTCGACCAATTCTCAAGCCCATCCCTTCTAGGAATCCCCTTAATCCTAATCTCAATAACATTCCCAGCCCTCCTCCTACCCGCCCCCGACAACCGATGAATCACCAACCGACTCTCTACCCTCCAACTATGATTCATCAACCTCGTAACGAAACAGCTCATACTCCCCCTAGACAAAAAAGGCCACAAATGAGCCATAATCCTAACATCCCTACTAATCTTTCTCCTATTAATCAACCTCCTAGGCCTACTCCCCTACACATTCACCCCAACCACCCAACTATCCATGAACCTAGCCTTAGCCTTCCCCCTATGACTCGCCACCCTCCTCACAGGCCTACGCAACCAACCCTCCGCCTCCCTAGGCCACCTGCTACCAGAAGGCACTCCCACCCCACTAATCCCAGCCCTCATCCTAATCGAAACAACAAGCCTCCTCATCCGCCCACTAGCCCTAGGAGTACGCCTAACAGCCAACCTCACAGCAGGCCACCTCCTCATCCAACTCATCTCCACCGCCACCGTGGCCCTCTTCTCAACCATACCCGCAGTCTCTCTCCTAACATTACTTATCCTCTTCCTACTAACCCTCCTAGAAATTGCAGTGGCTATGATCCAGGCTTATGTCTTTGTACTTCTCTTAAGCCTCTACCTACAAGAAAACATCTAACTCAATGACTCACCAAGCACACTCTTACCACATAGTAGACCCAAGCCCATGACCCATCTTCGGAGCAACCTCCGCCCTTCTCACCACCTCAGGCTTAACTATATGATTCCACTACAACTCCCCCCAACTCCTAATCATAGGCCTACTATCCACCGCCCTCGTCATATTCCAATGATGACGAGACATCATCCGAGAAAGCACCTTCCAAGGCCACCACACCCCTACCGTCCAGAAAGGCCTACGCTACGGCATAATTCTATTCATCACATCAGAAGCCTTCTTCTTCCTAGGTTTCTTCTGAGCATTCTTCCACTCAAGCCTCGCTCCCACTCCCGAACTAGGAGGACAGTGACCCCCCGTCGGAATCAAACCTTTAAACCCCATAGAAGTCCCACTCTTAAACACAGCTATCCTCCTAGCCTCAGGAGTCTCTGTCACATGAGCCCACCACAGCATCACAGAAGCTAACCGCAAACAAGCCATCCAAGCCCTCACCCTCACAGTCCTACTAGGTTTCTACTTCACCGCCCTACAAGCCATAGAATACTATGAAGCCCCCTTCACAATCGCAGACGGAGTCTACGGTTCCACCTTCTTCGTCGCTACCGGATTCCATGGCCTCCACGTAATCATTGGATCCACATTCCTCCTGGTATGCCTTCTACGCCTAATCAAATACCACTTTACAACCAACCACCACTTCGGATTTGAAGCAGCAGCCTGATACTGACACTTCGTAGACGTTGTCTGACTATTCCTCTATATGTCCATCTACTGATGAGGATCCTACTCTTCTAGTATACTAATTACAATCGACTTCCAATCCCTAGAATCTGGTTTAAACCCAGAGAAGAGTAATCAACATAATCCTCTTCATAATCACCCTCTCCCTAACACTAAGCATTATCCTAACCGCACTAAACTTCTGACTGGCCCAAATAAGCCCCGACTCCGAAAAGCTATCCCCATACGAATGCGGCTTCGACCCCCTCGGCTCCGCCCGACTCCCTTTTTCAGTCCGATTCTTCCTAGTAGCAATCCTATTTCTCCTCTTTGACCTAGAAATTGCCCTCCTCCTCCCCCTCCCATGGGCCATCCAACTCGAAAACCCCACCACCACACTAATCTGAGCCTCCACGCTCATCCTACTCCTAACCCTGGGCCTAATCTACGAATGGGCCCAAGGAGGACTGGAATGAGCAGAATAACAGAAAGTTCGTCTAACCAAGACAGTTGATTTCGGCTCAACAAATTATAGTAACCACCCTATAACTTTCTTCATGACCCTCCTACACCTAAGTTTCTTCTCAGCCTTCACCCTAAGCGGCCTAGGCCTGGCCTTCCACCGAACCCACCTAATCTCCGCCCTACTATGCCTAGAAAGCATAATATTAGCCATATACGTAGCCCTAACCATATGACCTATCCAAACACAAACCCCATCCTCCACCCTTCTACCTATCCTCATGCTAGCATTCTCCGCCTGCGAAGCGGGCACAGGACTTGCACTCCTGGTAGCCTCCACCCGAACCCACGGCTCCGACCACCTGCACAACTTCAACCTCCTACAATGCTAAAAATCATCATTCCAACCATCATACTCCTCCCCCTAGCCCTCCTTTCCCCATGCAAACACCTATGGGCCAATGTCACCACGCACAGCCTACTAATTGCCACCATCAGCCTACAGTGATTCACTCCCTCATACTACCCCAGCAAAACCTTAACCCCCTGAACCTCCATTGACCAAATCTCATCCCCCCTACTCGTACTCACGTGCTGACTTCTACCCCTCATAATCCTAGCAAGCCAAAACCACCTAGAACAGGAACCACCTGCCCGTAAACGAACCTTCGTTACAACACTAATCCTAGTACAACCATTTATCCTCCTAGCCTTCTCCGCCTCAGAACTGATACTCTTCTACATCTCATTCGAAGCCACCCTCATCCCTACCCTAATCCTTATTACACGCTGAGGTAACCAACCAGAACGACTAAACGCAGGAATCTACCTCCTCTTCTACACGCTCGCTAGCTCCCTCCCCCTACTAGTCGCTATCCTACACCTCCACAACCAAACCGGCTCATTATACCTCCCAATACTCAAACTCTCCCACCCAACAATAACCTCCTCCTGAAGTGGACTAATATCCACCCTAGCCCTCTTCCTAGCCTTCATAGTCAAAGCCCCCCTTTACGGCCTCCACCTATGACTCCCTAAAGCCCACGTAGAAGCCCCCATCGCCGGCTCCATACTACTCGCCGCTCTTCTCCTAAAGCTCGGAGGATACGGCATCATACGAATAACCATCCTAGTCGACCCCTCACCAAGCAACCTCCACTACCCCTTCATCACACTAGCCCTATGAGGAGCCATCATAACAAGCGCAATCTGCCTCCGACAGACAGACCTAAAAGCACTAATCGCATACTCATCTGTCAGCCACATAGGACTCGTCATCGCCGCAACCATAATCCAAACCCAATGAGCCTTCTCAGGCGCGATAATCTTAATAATCTCACACGGCCTAACCTCTTCAATACTCTTCTGCCTGGCCAATACCAACTACGAACGCACTCACAGCCGAATCCTCCTACTGACACGAGGCCTCCAACCCCTCCTACCTCTCATAGCCACCTGATGACTCCTGGCCAACCTAACCAACATAGCCCTCCCCCCAACAACCAACCTCATAGCAGAACTAACCATCGTAATTGCTCTCTTCAACTGATCCGCCCTCACTCTCCTCCTCACAGGAACCACAATCCTACTAACCGCCTCATATACACTATACATGCTTACAATAACACAACGAGGAACCCTCCCCTCCCACATCACCTCAATCCAAAACTCCTCCACACGGGAACACCTACTAATAACCCTCCACATAATCCCCATAGGCCTCCTCATCCTCAAACCCGAACTCATCTCCGGCATCCCCATATGCAAGTATAGTTTTAACCAAAACATTAGACTGTGATTCTAAAAACAGAAGTTAGACCCTTCTTACCTGCCGAGGGGAAGTTTAACCAGCAAGAACTGCTAACTCTTGCATCTGAGCCTAAAACCTCAGTCCCCTTACTTTCAAAGGATAACAGCAATCCAATGGCCTTAGGAGCCACCCATCTTGGTGCAAATCCAAGTGAAAGTAGTGGACCTAATACTAACCCTAAACGCCCTCACACTACTCACCCTAACAACCCTCCTCACCCCCATCATCCTTCCCCTCCTATCAAACAACCTCAAAAACACCCCTACCACCATCACAAGCACAGTTAAAACCTCCTTCCTAATCAGCCTCATCCCCATAACAATCCTCATTTACACGGGGACAGAAAGCCTAATCACCCTCTGAGAATGAAAATTCATCATGAACTTCAAAATTCCCATCAGTCTCAAAATAGACTTCTACTCCCTGACATTCTTCCCAATCGCCCTATTCGTGTCATGATCCATTCTACAATTCGCAACATGATACATAGCCTCAGACCCCTACATCACAAAATTCTTCACCTACCTCCTATTCTTCCTAACCGCAATGCTTATCCTAATCGTTGCCAACAACTTCTTCGTCCTATTCATCGGATGAGAAGGAGTCGGAATCATATCCTTCCTCCTAATCAGCTGATGGCACGGCCGAGCTGAAGCCAACACCGCCGCTCTCCAAGCCGTGCTCTACAACCGAGTCGGAGACATTGGCCTCATCCTCAGCATAGCGTGACTAGCCTTCACCACAAATACATGAGAAATCCAACAACTCTCCTCCCCTGCCCAAGCCCCCATACTTCCCATCCTAGGCCTCATTCTAGCCGCAGCCGGCAAATCCGCCCAATTTGGCCTCCACCCATGACTTCCCGCAGCCATAGAAGGCCCCACCCCCGTATCCGCCCTACTCCACTCCAGCACCATAGTAGTTGCCGGAATCTTCCTCCTCATCCGAACCCATCCACTATTCAGCAACAACCAAACCGCCCTAACTCTATGCCTATGTCTCGGAGCCATCTCCACCTTATTCGCAGCTACATGCGCCCTAACCCAAAACGACATCAAAAAAATCATCGCCTTCTCCACCTCAAGCCAACTAGGCCTAATAATAGTCACAATTGGATTAAACCTCCCCCAGCTAGCCTTCCTCCACATCTCAACCCACGCATTCTTCAAAGCCATACTATTCCTCTGCTCAGGCTCCATCATCCACAGCCTAAACGGAGAGCAAGATATCCGAAAAATAGGAGGCCTCCAAAAGATACTACCTACTACTACATCCTGCCTCACCATCGGCAACCTCGCCCTAATAGGAACCCCATTCCTCGCAGGATTCTACTCAAAAGATCAAATCATCGAAAGCCTGACTACATCATACTTAAACACCTGAGCCCTTACCCTAACTCTCCTAGCCACATCCTTCACCGCAGTATACACAATCCGCATAGCAATCCTGGTGCAAACTGGCTACACCCGAATCCCCACCCTAACCCCAACAAACGAAAACAACCCCGCAGTAACAGCACCAATCACCCGACTTGCACTAGGAAGCATCACAGCAGGCTTCCTCATCACATCCTATATCCTCCCCACAAAAACCCCTCCCATGACTATACCTCTCTCCATCAAGATCACGGCCCTAACGGTCACAGCCCTCGGAATCGTCCTCGCCCTAGAAATCTCAAAAATAACCCAAACCCTAATCCTCACAAAACAGACTACCTTCTCAAACTTCTCCACCTCCCTAGGCTACTTCAACCCCCTAACCCACCGCCCCAACACAACCAAACTTCTAAGCGGAGGCCAAAACATCGCCTCCCACCTCATCGACCTTTCATGGTACAAAATCTTAGGCCCAGAAGGCCTGGCCCACCTCCAACTACTAGCAGCCAAGGCCTCAACCTCCCTCCACTCCGGCCTAATCAAAGCCTACCTAGGCTCCTTCGCCCTATCCATCCTTATCATCCTCACATCCACATACAGAACCACACCAATGGCCCTCAACCTTCGTAAAAACCACCCTCTCCTAAAAACCATCAACGACTCCCTAATTGACCTCCCCACACCATCAAACATCTCAACTTGATGAAACTTCGGATCCCTCCTAGGCATCTGCCTCATCACCCAAATCGTCACAGGTCTACTACTAGCGATACACTATACAGCAGACACCACCCTCGCCTTCACCTCCGTCGCCCACATCTGCCGAAACGTCCAATTCGGCTGACTAATTCGCAACCTCCACGCCAACGGAGCCTCCTTCTTCTTCATCTGCGTATACCTCCACATTGGACGAGGTCTATACTACGGCTCCTACCTCAATAAAGAAACCTGAAACATCGGAGTTATCCTGCTTCTAGCCCTCATAGCAACTGCTTTCGTAGGATATGTCCTGCCCTGAGGACAAATATCATTCTGAGGGGCTACAGTAATTACAAACCTATTCTCCGCCATCCCATACATTGGCCAAACACTAGTAGAATGAATGTGAGGCGGATTCTCAGTAGACAACCCTACTCTCACCCGATTCTTCGCCCTCCACTTCCTCCTCCCCTTTGTCATTGTCGGGCTCACATTAGTCCACCTCACCTTCCTCCATGAAACAGGATCCAACAACCCCCTGGGCATCCCCTCTGACTGTGACAAAATCCCATTCCACCCCTACTACTCCACAAAAGACATCCTAGGCTTTGCACTAATACTCGCCCTTCTAATCGCATTAGCTCTATTCTCCCCCAACCTTCTAGGTGACCCAGAAAACTTCACCCCAGCTAACCCCCTAGCCACTCCCCCCCACATTAAACCCGAATGATATTTCCTATTTGCATACGCTATCCTCCGATCAATCCCGAACAAACTAGGCGGAGTCCTCGCCCTGGCAGCCTCCGTCCTAGTCCTATTCCTGGTCCCCCTTCTCCATACATCAAAACTACGCTCAATGACCTTCCGCCCCCTCTCACAAATCCTATTCTGAGCCCTAGTCGCCAACCTCCTAATCCTAACCTGAGTCGGCAGCCAACCAGTCGAACACCCATTCATTATCATCGGCCAACTTGCCTCACTCTCATACTTCACAATCATCTTAGTACTGTTTCCCCTCGCAGCCATCCTAGAAAACAAGCTACTCAAACTTTAACCTACTCTAATAGTTTATAAAAACATTGGCCTTGTAAGCCAAAGATTGAAGACTACGCCCCTTCTTAGAGTTTCCCCACCTCAGAAAAAAAGGAATCAAACCTTTATCACCAACTCCCAAAGCTGGCATTTTAAGTTAAACTATTTTCTGACCCTAAACAGCCCGAATTGCCCCCCGAGATAACCCCCGCACAAACTCCAGTACCACAAACAGAGTCAACAACAGCCCTCACCCCCCAATCAAGAACAATCCGGCCCCCCATGAATAAAACACAGCCACCCCACTAAAATCCATTCGAGTATACGACAAACCCCCACCATCCACCGTCCCCACCTCCACCAGAGAGTCAAATGCTCCCCCCACAACAATCCCCATCCCAACAACAAAGCCCATCCCAAGACCATAACCAACAACCCCTCAATCCACTCAACTCTCAGGATAAAGATCTGCTGCCAATGAAACTGAATAAACAAACACCACCAGTATCCCCCCTAAATAAACCATAACCAACACCAAAGACACAAAGGAGGCCCCCAGACCCAATAATCACCCACACCCGGCGACAGACGCCACAACCAACCCCACCACCCCATAATAGGGAGAAGGGTTGGAGGCGACTGCCAGTCCTCCAAAAGTGAAACATAGCCCCATAAATAAAACAAATTTCATCATAGTTCCTACCTGGCTCCTACCCAGGATCTACGGCCTGAAAAACCGTCGTTATAAGCGTTTAACTACAAGAACCCTCAACGCCAGTCTCCCCTGCTTTTATGCTTTACTCCCCCCCCCCTGCCCCCCCACTAGGGGGTTTTTAGCCTTTTTAAGCTATGTATTGCTAGGCATCGATTTATCGACCCCATCAGGCATGGACTCAATGAGGGACTTTCCAAACAACGCCCGGCCTCTTCGCCACCTTATCTCACTTCTTTACGCCCAATACATAATGTTCGAGCTATTCCACTTCTAGACACATTCTTGTTTCAGGTACCATACAGCCCAACTAATCCTACCACTAGCTTCAGCACTAAGCGTTACTTGAGTTCGAGATAGATTTACCTACGCTCAACATTCACCGGGTAAACGAGGGAATGTCACAGTACACCTTTGCATGCTCTAGGACCAGTGAATTCGCCCACCTCCTACCAACAAGTTGTCCTCCTACATATTTCAGGGACTCCCAAGCCAGAGAACCTGGTTATCTATTAATCGCGTATCTCACGAGAACCGAGCTACCCCGTGTCAGTGCTACTTTCGGTTATTGTCTTCAAGGGCTTACATTTAATAAACTTGCTCTTTTGCGCCACTGGTTGTAATTTCAGGACCATAACTCGCCTATATCCTTCTCTCTTGCTCTTCACAGATACAAGTGGTCGGTCAGATTAATCCTCCCCTCTCTCATAATCCCGGCATACCGACCTCCTACACTTTTTTTCTTCTGGGGGGATCTTCAATAAGCCCTTCAAAGTGCGTAGCAGGAGTTATCTTCCTCTTGACATGTCCATCACATGACTAGCGGGCTATCGTTCCCCGAAGGAGTGAGAATGTCATGGTTTTAGGATAAGCCGTCGCAGACTGACACTGATGCACTTTAACCCCATTCATGAAACTCGCGCTATTTACCTCTTATAAGTAGCAGATAGTGTAGTGCCTGATGGACATGTTTTTTATATTTTCACTTTCCTGGGACTTACATCTAAAGCCCCAATTTTTACCCCAAATTTTGTTCTTTTCTTTTCATCTTTTATTTTTGTCATTTTCGTTCAATTTTCATCAAAAATTTAACTACAACTCCCTACATTTTCCAAACATTCATCCTTCATTAATTTTCATCAAACCTTCCTCCCCTTTTCACCTAATCTAACACCAATCCAATCACCACCCCCCCCCCCATAAAAGCAAGCAAAAAGACATCACAAAACACTAACCATCCCCACACCCC